ATTAAAAGAAGATAAATTAGGGTTTGAAAAACCTCTTGTGACTCTTCTTTTCGACTATAAACGGTGGAATCGTCCATTGCGATATATAAAAAACAATCGATTTGAAAATGCAGTAAGAAATGAAATGTCACAATATTTTTTTTATACATGTCGAAATGATGGAAAAGAAAAAATATCTTTTACGTATCCACCTAGTTTGTCAACCTTCCGGGAAATGATAAAAAGAAAAATGGATTTGTTCACAGAAGAAAAACGGCCCCCTGATGAATTGTATGATCATTGGATTTCTACTAATGAACAAAAAAAGAAGAATCTCAGCAAAGAATTTCGAAATCGAATTGAAGTTCTAAAAAAAGGATCCATTACTCTAGATGTGCTGGAAAAAAAGAGTAGATTATGTAATGATGAGACTAAAAAAGAATACTTGCCTAAAATAGATGATCCCTTTTTGAATGGTCCCTATCGCGGAAGGAGAAACATTTTTTTTTCTTCCTCAATCAGAAATGAAACTTCGATAAAAAATGACATCGAGAAAAGATGGATAAATAAGATCCAGGGTATACTTTTTACTACTGATTATGATTATGAAAAATTGGAAGAGAAAATAGATCCATTTGATCAAAATTCATTATCAACAGAAAAAAAAAATGATTTATTTCCGTTTTCAAAAATGGAATTCAAAATCCAACAAGGAAGAATTGTCTTCGAGGATCAAATCAATATTTGCAAATTCATCTTCATCCAAAATGTCAATCCAGAGTCTAAAAGACTAAAAGAAATAAGTAAAAAAGTAAAAAGATGGTCATCAAAATTAATCGATGATTTGGAACAACAAGAGGGAGAAAATGAAGAAACTGTAGCCGAGGATCATGAGATTCGTTCAAGAAAAGCCAAACGTGTAGTTATCTTGAATGATAACAAAGAAAACAATGATATTAATAAAAAAAGCAATAATAATCCGGATGAAAGAGACGAAGTGGCTTTGATACGGTATTCCCAACAATCCGATTTCCGTAGAGACATCATCAAAGGTTCCATGCGTGCCCAAAGACGTAAGACAAACATCGGGTCGTTTTTTCAAGCAAATTTGCATTCCCCTCTTTTTTTGGAGAGAATAGACAACCCCCTTTTGTCTTTTGACATCTCCCAAATACAAAAATTCATTTTTAAAAAATGGAAAAAAGCAACACAATTAGAATTAAGAATTCTAGATTATACACAAGAAAAGGCAAAAGAAAAGGAGAAAGAAAAAAAAGAAGAATACAAAAGACAAGAAAAAGTACGAATAGAAATAGCGGAAGCATGGGATAATATTCTATTTGCTCAAATAATAAGAGGATCATTATTAGTAATCCAATCTTTTCTTAGAAAATATATTCTATTACTATCATTGATAATAGTTAAAAATACAGTACGTATACTAGTATTTCAATTTCCAGAATGGTCAGAGGACTTTAAGGATTGGAAGAAAGAAATGCATATTAAATGCACCTATAATGGTGTTCCATTATCAGAAACCGAATTTCCAAAAAACTGGTTAATAAATGGTATTCAAATAAAAATACTATTTCCCTTTTTCTTTAAACCTTGGCACAAATCTAAGGTACAATCTCTTCAAAAAGATCCACGAAAAAAAAAAAATGATTTTTGTTTTTTAACAGTTTGGGGAATGGAAACTGACCTTCCTTTTGGTTCTCCCCGAAAACGACAGTCGTTTTTTAACCCCATTTTCAACGAAATGAAAAAAAAAATTCGAAAATGGAAAAAAAAGTCTTTTTTTGTGATACGAATTTTTTTAAAAAAAAAAAAAAATTTTTTAGTTGGATTGAAACAAATATCTGAATTAAACGAAACTAAAAAAGAAAAAGATAGGAGAATTCCTAATCAAATGATTTCTGAATCATCCCTTATGATTCCCATTCAATCTATGGATTTGAAAGATTTTTCATTTACCGAAACAAAAATGAAAGATCTGGCTGATAGAACAAACACAATCATGAATCGGATAAAAAAAATACAAAATCAAAAAGACAATAATAACGAGTTTATAACTAATGACTTTATAACTAATGACAGAAATAGTAATTGTAATAAAACAAATTCGCTCAATAAATTATTAGTATCAATAAGAAAAAGTTTGAAGAAATTAAAAAAAAGAAATGTACGATTAATACGAAAATCCTATTTGAGAATCAATTTGATTATTCAAAAGATATACATAAAAGTATTTTTATGTATCATTCAAAAGAATAGTCCGAGAATCACTACACAACTTTTTGAATTATCAAAAAACGAATTTGATAAATTTATTTCCAATAATGAAATAAATAAAGAAAAAATGAATAAAACAAGTGCTATTCACATTATTTGGACTCTCAAAAAACGGTTTTTTGATATTACTAAAAAGAATTCAAAAAATTTGAGCAACTTATCCTACTTTTCACAAGCGTATGTATTTTACCAAATATATAAAACTCAAATTTATAGAGATCTTCTTCAATATAAGGAAACATCTCTTTTTCTTAAGAAAGAAATAAAGGATTATTTAGAAACAGAAGGAATACTTCATTTGGAATTAGGGCATAAAAATCTTTTTAATTACACAATTGTTGAATGGAAAAACTCTTTAAGTAAGTATTATCAATATGAATTATCACGGATTCAATGGTATCGATTAGTACCACACAAATGGCGAAACAGAGTGAATCAAAGATCTATTATGACTGAAAATAAAGATTTTCAAAAAAGTCATTCAGATGAAAAAGACCAATTCATTTTTTACAAAAAATTAATTAATTTTGAATCGAATTCCTTCTCTAATGAAAAATATACTATTAATTTTCAAAACGACTATAAATATGCACTTTTCTCATATCAATCCATTAATTATGACGATAGAAAGGATTCATATATTTCTGTATCACCATTATGGATAAATAATTCGCAAGAAAGTTGTTATAATTCCAATATATACAACATAAAGAAAAGTGCCTTAGTTGATATGTCAGAGCGTATTATCCCTATATATAATTATATATATAATTATTTCGGACAGAACAAAAATATGACTCTAGATAAATTTCCAGATCAAAAATATTTTGATTGGAAAATTATCTATTTGTGCTTTAGAAAGAAAGGGGATATTCATTCCTGGATCGCTATCGATACCAATATCAACTTCAATAATAATACAAATACTAACATTAAAGTCAATAATTATCCAATAGTTGGTAAAATTGATAAAAAAGACCTTGTTTATCTTCAAATTGATAAAGATCAGAAAATCAAGATTTCAAAAAAAAAAAAAAGCCTTTTTGATTGGATGGGAATGAATGAAGAAATACTAAGGCGTTCGATTTCGAATCTAAAACTTTGGTTCTTTGGCGAATTTGTGCTTCTTTATAATACATATAAAATGAACCCCTGGATAATCCCGGCCAAAGAACTTCTTTTCAATTTAAATGAAACTGTTAGTGAAAATAAAAACATTACTAAAAATCAAAAAGAGAATCCCTTAAAATTATCCAATGAAAATAAATCTATTAAATTAGAAAATAAGAATCAAGACAAAAAAGAATCCCTAGGTAAAAACAATGTTGAATTAAATATACAAAATAAAGAAACTCTTGAATCAATTTTCTCAACTCAAGAAAAAGATATTGAAGAAGATTCTGCAGGCTCAGATAGGAAAAAACGTCAAAAGAGAAAACAATATAAGAGCAACACGGAAGCAGAACTTGATTTTGTCTTAAAAAGGTATTTACGTTTTCAATTGAGATGGAATAATTTTTTAAATCAAAAAATAACAAATAATATTAAAGTATATTGTCTCTTGCTTAGATTGGTAAATCCAAAAGAAATTGCTATATCCTCTATACAAGGTGGAGAAACAAGTCTAGATATTCTGATGATTCAAAAAGATTTTACTCTTAGAGAATTGATGAAAAAAAGAATATTAATTATCGAACCTGTGCGTTTGTCTATAAAAAACGACGGTCAATTTTTGATGTATCAAACTCTAAATGTTTCATTGGTTCATAAGAGTGAGTACCAACTTAATCAAAGTTACCGAGAAAAACACTATATTGATCGAAACAATTACACTAATTATATTGTAAGACATCCAAATCAAAGAATAACTGAAAATCGAGATTATGGGTTAGTTATTCCTGAACGTATTTTTTCCACTAAATGGCGTAGGGAATTCATAATTCGAATTTGTTTCAATTCTAGGAATAGAAATCTTATTTCGAACAATTCAGTATTTTGCAATAACGTAAAAAACTATGATCAAATTTTGGATAAAAGTCAAAATTTTTATAGGGATAAAATTGAACTAATTCAATTAAAATCCTTTCTTTGGCCTACTTACCGATTAGAGGATTTATCTTGTATGAATCGATATTGGTTTGATACCAATAATGGAAGCCGTTTTAGTCTGTTAAGGATATATATGTATATATGTATCCCCCGTTGAAAATTCGTGAATGATGCATTTCTCATCTCATATATATCTTTCAGGTCTGTATTTATTATATGAAACCGGGGGTTGTACACATTCCTTGTCTTACATTTCCATCCCAATACGATAAATCAATGCATGTATCCATATCCATTAGATAAATAATTAGATATTCGATTAGATCAAATAGGAATAGGTCAAAAAGATGTTCTCTTTTATCTGTATAAATATCTATTTTTTTTTCCTTATACTTAATTAAAATGAGAAAATGAATAGGATTATTTTTACTGATTGGTTAAATGGATTTTTGAATTTTAAAAAGGAAAAAAGAGTAGATTTTATCTTATGGTAAAAAAGAAAGTTATTTCGGTTATTTCAGAAGAAGAAAATCGGGGATCTATTGAATTTCAAGTCTTTCATTTCACCAATAAAATAAAAAGGCTTACTTCCCATTTGGAATTTCACAGAAAAGACTATTTATCGCAGCGGGGTCTACGGAAAATCTTAGGAAAACGACAACGGCTGTTGTCTTATTTGTCAAATAAAAAAAGAGTTTCTTATAAAGAATTAATGAATCAACTGGATATTCGGGAATCAAAAACGCGTTAATTTTTTCATTTTAAAAAACAATGAAAATTGTTTATTTTATTTTTATTGAATTTTTTTTTATCTAGAATTTAGACGAACTTCTTTTTGTTTTAAGCAGTTCATAAAAGAATGAATCGAGGAATAAACTATGAATGGAACAACTAAAAGAAAAGAACATATGATAGTCAATATGGGACCTCATCATCCATCAATGCATGGTGTTCTTCGTCTTATTCTTACTCTAGATGGCGAAGATGTTATTGATTGTGAGCCAATATTGGGTTATCTGCACAGAGGGATGGAAAAAATTGCCGAAAACCGAACAGTTATACAATATTTGCCTTATGTAACACGTTGGGATTATTTAGCTACTATGTTTACAGAAGCAATAACCGTAAATGGACCCGAGCAGATGGTGAATATTCAAGTACCTAAAAGAGCCAGTTATATCAGAGTGATTATGTTAGAATTGAGTCGTATAGCTTCTCATCTGTTATGGCTTGGCCCCTTTATGGCAGATATTGGTGCACAGACTCCCTTTTTCTATATTTTCAGAGAAAGAGAATTAGTATATGATCTATTTGACGCTGCCACCGGTATGAGAATGATGCACAATTATTTTCGTATCGGAGGAGTCGGGGCCGATCTCCCTTATGGATGGATAGATAAATGTTTGGATTTCTGTGATTATTTTTTAACCGCTGTTTCTGAATACCAAAAACTTATTACGCGAAATCCCATTTTTTTAGAACGAGTTGAGGGTGTAGGTATTATTGGTGCAGAAGAAGCAATAAATTGGGGTTTATCCGGACCGATGTTACGAGCTTGTGGAATTCAATGGGATCTTCGTAAAGTCGATCATTATGAATGTTATGACGAATTCGATTGGGAAATCAATTGGCAAAAAGAAGGAGATTCATTAGCGCGTTATTTAGTCCGAATCAGTGAAATGAAGGAATCTATCAAAATTGTTCAACAGGCCCTCGAAGGAATTCCAGGCGGTCCTTATGAGAATTTAGAAATACGTTGCTTTGATAGAGAACGGGATCCAGAATGGAATGATTTTGACTATCGCTTCATTAGTAAAAAAACCTCTCCCACTTTTGAATTACCGAAGCAAGAGCTTTATGTAAGAGTTGAAGCCCCAAAAGGGGAATTGGGAATTTATTTAATAGGGGATCAGAGTGCTTTTCCTTGGAGATGGAAAATTCGTCCCCCCGGTTTTATCAATTTGCAAATTTTTCCTCAGTTAGTTAAAAGAATGAAATTGGCGGATATTATGACAATACTAGGTAGCATAGATATCATTATGGGAGAAGTTGATCGTTGAAATGATAATTGATACAAGAGAAGTACAAGATATCCACTCTTTTTCTAGATTAGAATCTTTAAAAGAGATCTATGGGATCATAGGGATGCTTTTACCTATTTTGATTCTTGTATTGGGAATCACAATAGGTGTACTTGTAATTGTGTGGTTAGAAAGAGAAATATCCGCCGGAATACAACAACGTATTGGACCGGAATACGCCGGTCCGTTGGGAATTCTTCAAGCGTTAGCAGATGGAACAAAACTTATTTTCAAAGAAAACCTTCTTCCGTCTAGAGGAGATGGTCGTTTATTCATTATCGGACCATCCATAGCAGTTATATCCATTTTCGTAAGTTATTCAGTAATTCCTTTTAGCTATCAACTTGTTTTATCCGATCTCAATATCGGTGTTTTTTTATGGATTGCCTTTTCAAGTATTGTTCCGATTGGACTTCTTATGTCAGGATATGGATCAAACAACAAATATTCCTTTTTAGGTGGTCTACGAGCCGCTGCTCAATCGATTAGTTATGAAATACCGTTGACTCTTTGTGTGTTATCAATATCTCTACGTGCGTGTCGTTATAACCTTTTCTTTAATTCTTTTTTGTAAGTAACGAAGTTGAATAGGTATCTTCACTTTTTTATTCATCATTCAGGTTAAATTAACTAAATCAGATAGTTATATGAGTGAAAAAAAAACAGCTTCTAAATTAGCAGTAACAAGATTGAGTCTCATCTCCTAAGTACAAGAACGAAAAATAAAGTCAATTTAATATAAGCAAGACTTTTTCCCCTTTACCCCATGGATTGGTTGATTAGTGATTAGTCATCCTGGCTTGAAGCGGGCTCAAAAGATCAACCGTATATAGTTTTCACTATTCTTTATATGTATTACTAGAAATATGTATTACTAGAACGGAGGATTCGACAAAAATGAGTGGATGGTTAGGAACACAAAAATACATAAAAGATTAGTAATAGAAATTTTTATGTCAATTTTCAAAACGAAAATCTTTGGATAACATAAAAAGAACAATAATTGGGGCTTTCAATTTGTAGAAATAATCAAGCAGTACTCCTCACGATTGCAATCCAGAGTATGCTCCTACTCACAGATTAAAAAACGACTATCCGAAACGAAATAATCTTTTCTTGTTTTGAACTCCCTCTTTGAAAGAAGAATAGGAACGAAAATTCATAGAGATCACTAAATAGCCTACATTATTAAGACACTCATCTAATCTCTGATTTTTTTTCATAATAATCAAAAAAAGATGGCTATTGATATTCATAGAAAGAGTATTTTATTAAAAAGTTATTACTCAACAAAGAAAAATTCAAATTATTAAAGGACGAGATTAATTCATAAGTGCTTTTTGAGTTATTATATCTATATCATTCTGACATACAGAATTCCATCGGTCTAATTTTTGACCTTCCGGCGGGTGTTGATTCTATCTATATTTTGACCCCAAATAAAATCTATCACGATAAAAAATATCAACCCGGTCCTTAGATTTCTTGATGGCCGTCAAGGAGCCGTATGAGGTGAAAATCTCATGTACGGTTCTGGACTAGCGATGGGAACAGTGATGTTCCCACCGACTATTATTATCTAATAGTTCAAGTACAGTTGATATAGTTGAGGCGCAATCAAAATATGGGTTTTTAGGATGGAATTTGTGGCGTCAACCTATAGGGTTTATCATTTTTCTAATTTCTTCCCTAGCAGAATGTGAGAGATTGCCTTTTGATTTACCCGAAGCAGAGGAAGAATTAGTAGCAGGTTATCAAACCGAATATTCGGGTATCAAATTTGGATTATTTTATGTTGCTTCCTATCTCAATCTATTAGTTTCGTCGTTATTTGTAACAATTCTGTACTTGGGTGGTTGGAATATCTTTATTCCGTCCGTATTTTTTTCTGATCGAGTTGAAATAAATAAAGTAGGTAGGGTCTTTAGAATGACAATTGGTATTTTTATTACTTTAGCTAAAACTTATTTGTTCGTGTTCATTTCTATCACAACACGATGGACTCTACCGAGACTAAGAATGGACCAACTATTAAATCTTGGATGGAAATTTCTTTTACCCATTTCTCTTGGTAATTTATTATTAACAACCTCTTCTCAACTCCTTTCACTCTAAACGAAAAAAGAATATGATATTCTATATTTCTCACTTCGCATCAAACAAGAGAAAGAAACAAACATAAGATTATTTATAGATCTTTACAATATGTTCCCGATGGTAACTGGGTTCATAAATTATGGCCAACAAGCAATACGGGCGGCAAGGTACATTGGTCAAGGATTCATCATTACCTTATCCCATGCAAATCGTTTACCTGTAACTATTCAATATCCTTATGAAAAGTTAATTACATCGGAGCGTTTCCGCGGACGAATCCATTTTGAATTTGATAAATGCATAGCTTGTGAAGTATGTGTTCGTGTATGTCCTATAGATCTACCCGTTGTTGATTGGAAATTGGAAACCGGTATGCGAAAAAAACGCTTGCTAAATTACAGTATTGATTTCGGAATTTGTATATTTTGTGGAAATTGCGTTGAGTATTGTCCAACAAATTGTTTATCAATGACTGAAGAATATGAGCTTTCTGCTTATGATCGTCACGAATTGAATTATAATCAAATCGCATTAGGTCGGTTACCGATGTCAGTAATTAACGATTATACAATTCGAACAATTTTGAATTATCCTCAAATAAAAAATGCATTTCATGATTAAAGAATGATTAAAGAGTACTTACTAATTACTATAGTAATGTAGAGTCAGGTTCAATTTTATCTAATTGAAAGGAATCGTTTCTTATTTTTTTTTTGCTCACTAGAACTCGAAATTGCAATTAATTGTTGATTAGTTAGTGAGAAGTGCAAATCAATTTGGATTGAAAATAGAATTTCATAATCTCTCTATTTATTTAGAAATAGTTTCCAGCTAACTTTTCTACTTGGGTTGGCGTAAGGGGGAACAAGATATTGGTATAGTAATTGGACCTAGACGTAATTCAAATCCATTAGAAACACCATTCCATTTTAATTGAATTCAATTAGGAGCATATCATAAAAAAAGAACAAATTTCCCGGTCAGGTCAATAAAATCATGAAAAACATTTCAATTTTTTTATCTTGTATATAGAATGGATTTGCCTGGACCAATACATGATTTTCTTTTAGTTTTTCTGGGATCAGGTCTTCTATTAGGAGGTATAGGAGTGGTATTACTTACCACTCCAATTTATTCGGCTTTTGCATTGGGATTGGTTCTTGTTTGCATATCGTTATTTTATATTTTATCAAACTCTCATTTTGTAGCGGCTGCACAGCTCCTTATTTATGTCGGAGCTATAAACGTTTTAATTTTATTTGCTGTCATGTTCATGAATGGTTCAGAATATTATAAAGATTTCGAACTTTGGACTGTTGGGAATGGGATTACTTCGTTGGTTTGTACAAGTATTTTCATCGCCATAATTACCACGATTCTCGATACGTCTTGGTACGGAATTATTTGGACGACAAAATCAAACCAAATTATCGAACAAGATTTGATAGGGAATAGTCAACAAATTGGAATTCATTTATCAACGGATTTTTTTCTTCCATTTGAACTCATTTCAATAATTCTTTTAGTTGCTTTGATAGGTGCAATTGTTGTTGCCCGTCAATGAAAAATCTTTCTAACTATTAAGAACAATCGAAATTGAAATTTTCTCGCTCTTATCAAATCCATTTAGCTTTCATTTTTGAATTCTATTTCAATATCGATCTTTTTCTATCTTATAAAAAAAAAAAAGAATATATTCTTTTTTTTTATACTTGTTCTATTATAGTTAAGCGAAAGCCTTGGTTTATTGTTCATGGCGAAATGATTCAAAATTGATAAGGAGCTGATCAATGATACTCGAACATGCACTTGTTTTGAGTGCCTATTTATTTTCAATTGGTATCTATGGATTGATCACAAGTCGAAATATGGTTAGGGCTCTTATGTGTTTGGAACTTATCCTGAATGCAGTTAATATAAATTTCGTAACATTTTCGGATTTGTTTGATAGTCGACAATTACAAGGAGATATTTTCTCTATTTTTGTTATAGCTATTGCCGCAGCCGAAGCGGCTATTGGGTTAGCTATTGTTTCATCAATTTATCGTAATAGAAAATCAACTCGTATCAATCAATCGAATTTATTGAATAAATAAGTAATAAGTACTACTAATTTCATTTATTTTAAAAATTAGAATATTCATCAATTATTTAATACTAAATGTAAAAATGTAAGAAATCAAAGTATCTTAGCCAACCCAGGAGTCGCGATCCATAATTCGATTGATTATTAAAATAATGATAAAATCAAATCATCGATTCATCTGGTATATAAATATATGATTTATATATAAGTTTACTAAATCGAAGATTTATGATATTCAAAAAATGAGAGATCCAATGTCACATTCAGTAAAGATTTATGATACATGTATAGGATGTACTCAGTGTGTCCGAGCCTGCCCAACCGATGTATTAGAAATGATTCCTTGGGATGGATGTAAGGCTAAGCAAATTGCTTCTGCTCCACGAACGGAGGACTGTGTTGGTTGTAAGAGATGTGAATCCGCTTGCCCAACGGATTTTTTGAGCGTGAGGGTTTATTTATGGCATGAAACAACTCGAAGCATGGGTCTAGCTTATTAATATAATAAGTTTCAGAAAAAACTACTTTAAACAAACTGAATTTTCAATTTTTTTTTTTAAATACAATTGATTTTTTTTATCGACAAAAAAACCCGTTCTCGAAAAAGAACGGGTTTTGGGGTCTAATTCTATCTTGTCTTTACCACGAATTATTTTCCTTGGTTAACAATAATTGTAGGTTTACCAATATTAGCGGGTTCTTTAATTTTCTTTCTACCTCATAGAGGAAATAAGGTAATAAGGTGGTATACCATATCCATTTCTATTTTTGAACTCCTTTTAACGACCTATACATTCTGTTATCATTTCCAATTGACCGATCCATTAAATCAACTAGCAGAGGATTATAAATGGATTAATTTTTTTGATTTTAACTGGAGATTGGGAATAGATGGGCTTTCTATAGGAACCGTTTTACTGACGGGATTTATAACCACTTTAGCTACTTTAGCAGCCTGGCCGGTTACTCGGGATTCCCGATTGTTCCATTTCCTGATGTTAGCAATGTACAGCGGTCAAATAGGATCATTTTCTTCTCACGATCTTTTACTTTTTTTTCTCATGTGGGAGTTCGAATTAATTCCCGTTTATTTACTTCTATTGATATGGGGAGGACAGAAACGTCTGTATTCAGCTACAAAATTCATTTTATACACTGCGGGGGGGTCTATTTTTCTATTAATAGGCGTTTTTGGTATTGGCTTATATGGTTCGAATGAACCAACATTAAATTTTGAAATATTAGCTAACCAATCGTATCCTGTAGCACTAGAATTACTATTTTATACTGGATTTTTTATTGCTTTTGCAGTCAAATTACCGATCATACCCTTCCATACATGGTTACCAGACACCCACGGGGAGGCACATTACAGTACTTGTATGCTTCTAGCTGGAATTTTATTAAAAATGGGAGCATATGGTTTGGTTCGGATCAATATGCAATTATTCCCCCATGCTCATTCTATATTTTCTCCCTGGTTGATTATAGTAGGTGCAATACAAATAATCTATGCAGCTTCAACATCTCCTGGTCAACGTAATTTTAAAAAAAGAATAGCCTATTCCTCCGTATCTCATATGGGGTTCATAATTATCGGAATTGGAGCGATAACCGATACGGGGCTCAATGGAGCCCTTTTACAAATGATTTCTCACGGATTTATTGGTGCTGCTCTTTTTTTCTTGGCAGGAATGACGTATGATAGAATACGTCTTGTTTATCTCGACAACATGGGTGGAATGGCGATTTTCCTTCCAAAAATATTCACACTGTTCAGTATCTTATCAATGGCTTCCCTTGCATTACCCGGCATGAGTGGTTTTGTTGCCGAATTGATAGTCTTTTTTGGAATAATTACCAGCCAACAATATTTTTTAATTCCAAAAATACTAATTACTCTTCTAATGACAATTGGAATGATATTAACTCCTATTTATTTATTATCGATGTTACGTCAAATGTTCTATGGATACAAGATTTTGAATGTGCAAAACTCTTATTTTTTTGATTCTGGTCCGAGAGAATTATTTATTTTAATCTCTATTCTTCTCCCAATAATAGGTATTGGTATTTATCCGGATTTCATTCTCTCACTCTCAGTTGAGAAGGTCGAAGCTATTATATCTACATATTTTTATCGATCGTTTTCATGAATAAAACAAGAAAAAATGAAGAATCCTATTCTTTCTTTTTCGTTTTGCAATTTTACAATGAAAAATAAAAATTAACTAAAGTCAAAATGAATTGAAATTTTGACTAGATGGATTTATTTTTGTGAGAACCTTTTGAATCAATTAGTGTAGTGATTCAAATGGTTCTCGACATCTTCCCTGAAGTATGGAGTTTTTTTTTCTTATATTCTTTAACTTAATATTTAATAATTTAGTATTTAAAATTTTGATTTTATTATCATTTTTTTGAAAATGTTTTATGTTTCTATTTGTAGGAATCTTTTTCAATTTGATTTCATGTTAATGAAAATTAAAGGAACCATAACTATGTAACCCTATTCCTAATAAATTGACCCAAAAATAGCATATCCAAATTATAAGAAAGCCCATAGAAGCCACAATCGCGCAATTTAGACTTTTGAACTTTTTTTTATTTGTTCGAGTATGTAAATAAATTGCAAATATAATCCAAGTAATAAATGACCAAGTTTCTTTTGGGTCCCAATTCCAATATGATCCCCATGCCTCATTAGCCCATACTGATCCTGAAAGAATCCCGATGTTTAAAAAGATAAACCCTAGACTAATAATACGATAACTCCACTGATCTAATTGTTGAATTAGTTGAGCTCTGTAATAATTTCTCGCAGAACAAGAGAAGTTGTTTATTAAAACATTCCGCTTTTCATCCATATATTGGATCTTGTTAAATGAAAATGACTCGTTTACGAAATTTTGAAAAATCTTTTGAAATGAAAATGAAATGACTAAAAGAGCTACTGATAATAATGATCCGCATAAAAGAGCTGCATAGCCCAATATCATCATACTTACGTGCATCATTAACCACTGGGATTGAAGCGCGGGTACTAATATTACAGATTGATGTATTTCGGTTAAAAGACCTGAAGTGGTAAAGCCGTGTAGAAAAATTGTACTTGGCGAGGTTATTGCGCTTAAATAATTGGTATGTTTTTTAAAATATGGAACGATAGAAATAAGGGAGAAACTCCATGAAAGAAAAATGAATGATTCATATAAATCACTTAATGGGAAATGCCCCGAATAAATCCAACGAGTGATTAATAATCCCGTTATACAGAAAAAAGTAGCTATAATGCCTTTTTCTGACGAATAATATAGTCCTACGATTTCATCAACGGATAAAATTATCAAAAAAATTGTAATTACAATTGAAACGATTGAAAATGATATATGAGTTAATATATGTTCTAAGGTGGAAAATATCATAAGAATTCTCAAATAAAAAAAGTATAGAAAATGATACGGAATCCAATCTGGAATTGCATTTATTATATATAGAACTTATTGTCTTTCTTTTCGAAGATAGCCTGCCGCCACTCGGACTCGAACCGAGATGCTCTAGCACTGCTTCCTAAGAGCAGCGTGTCTACCGATTTCACCATAGCGGCGTACGCGAAATAATAATAAGCTTTTTTTATTTAGTTGTCGAGATTGAAATTCAAAAAGTTAATTAAATTAATGACAAAAAATTCCTTTCGTTTTACTCCATATTGAAACATTCAAAAATATTACCATAATTCAATTCTTATTTAGTAATTCAATTATTAATTAATTCAATTATTAAAATGGCTATTCGAAATTCAAGTAGCTTGATGGGGAAAATAAGAATCCCCATCGGTAAAGACTACAATAAAAAAAATACCATTTTTTGATTATTTATTATAAGTTTGATTATTGGATTGTTGCACAAAAAAACTTTTTGAATTATCCGTAGAAATAGATTTCGCTAATGAAAAAGCCTTCAATGCTGTAAAATAGGCTTTTATTTTCCAAATATTCTTACGAATATGTTTTTTTGATATAGAAGTACGTTTTTTTGGAACTGCCATGAAAAAATAAATTTGAAAAAATTATTTTTTTATCTAGTTGAATGTGAAAGACATTTATTGTTCAAACAATTTTATTTATTTTTCAATTTTTTTTTAATCTTGATTCCATTCAATCCAACTAAATATCTGACAAGACACAAAAGAGAAATAACGAAGTTTTTATATATCTATGTTTATTTTTGTCGTGTTTTCTATTTATATCCGTATCAAAATAGAATCAAAGGTGAAAAAAGGAATCCTTGCTCATTGATTTTGATCCATGGTAGGTATCGAAAGAAAAATGTCGGATATTCTAATAGTCCTTTCGACAATTCTAAAAAAATTCCCTGTGTTTTATATTATTTATATTATATTATTTATATTAATGGAAAACAAAAGGAATGTATAAAATACTCTGTGTATAGTTGTTGTATGGAATTATCAATTTTTCGTCTACGGATAGAAAAAATTATCGTAATACCTAATGGTAATTGAATTGTTTTATATCTTTAGTAAGTAGAAAGATCTTCGTTATAACTTAGCTAATTTATTTAGATTTAGTTAGATAAGTTATTATAGATAACTATTTATAGTTAGTTATTTATAGTAATAAAATTTTCTTATTATTTTTTTTTAGTCAAATTTTTACTAAAATTCTAGTAAATTATATAAAAGTCAATTTTGAAAAATAGAAAATACATAAAAGATATATAGAAAATTCAAAAAAAAAATATATATAAATATATATTAATAGAAAGAAAAAATAGTATTAGTATTTTGAGTTCATTTTTTATTTTTATTTCATTTTCGATTGCACTATTAGCCTGATCCTATTTATTCTAACTTCCTTCTTCCTCTGAATATTCGAAGGAGTTGAGAAAGAATAATTCAGAATAAAATAAGAATAAAAGATAAAAGGTTTTTTTATGGACTATACATATCCCTATTCATGGATTATACCTCTCATTCCACTTCCCATTCCTATGTTAATAGGAGTTGGACTTATCGTTTTTCCAATGGCAACAAAAAATCTTCGACGTATGTGGTCCTTTCCTAATATCTTTCTACTAAATGTAGTTATACTCCTTTCGGTCTATCTATCTATTCAGCAAATAAATAAAAGTTCTATCTATCAATATGTATGGTCTTGGACAATTAATAATGATTTTTCTTTAGACTTCGGTTACTTAATAGATTCGCTTGCTTCGATTATGGTAATATTAATTAGTACGGTTGGAATTCTAGTTCTTTTTTATAGTGACAATTATATGTATCATGATCAGGGATATTTGAGATTTTTTTCTTATATGAGTTTTTTCACTACCTCCATGTTGGGATTAGTTACTAGTGTGAATTTGATACAAATTTATATTTTTTGGGAATTAGTTGGAATGTGTTCTTATCTATTAATAGGTTTTTGGTTCACACGACCTATTGCGGCGAATGCTTGTCAAAAAGCCTTTGTAACGAATCGTGTAGGCGATTTTGGTTTATTATTAGGGATTTTGGGACTTTATGCTATAACGGGTAGTTTCGAATTTAGAGATTTATTCGAAATAGTAAATAAATTAGTTTATAATAATGAGGTAAATTTTGTATTTCTTACTTTGTGTGCCTTGCTTTTATTTACAGGTGCAGTTGCCAAGTCTTCTCAATTCCCCCTTCACGTATGGTTACCCGATGCCATGGAAGGTCCCACTCCTATTTCGGCTCTTATACATGCCGCTACTATGGTCGCAGCAGGTATTTTTCTTGTAGCTCGCCTCCTTCCTCTTTTTATAATTATACCTCATATAATGAATTTGATTTCTTTGATAGGTATAGTAACACTACTATTCGGAGCTACTTTATCCCTTGCTCAAAAAGATATTAAAAGAAGTTTGGCGTATTCTACGATGTCCCAACTGGGTTATATGATGTTAGCTTTAGGAATGGGATCGTATCAGGCGGCTTTATTTCATTTGATTACTCATGCTTATTCGAAAGCATTATTGTTTTTAGGATCCGGATCTATTATTCATTCAATGGAAGCTATTGTTGGATATTCTCCCGATAAAAGTCAGAATATGGTTCTTATGGGAGGGTTGAAAAAGCATGTACCAATTACAAAAACTGCTTTTTTAATAGGTACGCTTTCTCTTTGTGGTATTCCACCTCTTGCTTGTTTTTGGTCCAAAGACCAAATTCTTAACGATAGTTGGTTGTATTCTCCGGTTTTTGCAATTATCGCTTGTTTCACAGCAGGATTAACCGCATTTTATATGTTTCGAATCTATTTACTGACTTTTGAGGGACATTTAAACGTTCATTTTAAGAATTATAGTGGTCAAAAAAGCGGTTCCTGCTATTCAATATCTCCATGGGGAAAAGAAATTCAAAAAAACAAGTTTTCTTTATTATTATCAATAAATAATAATGAAAAGGGGATTTTCTTTTTTTTCAATACAACCTATCGAATTTTTGATAATGGAAAAAAAATGATACGGCCTTTTATTAGTATTGCTTGTTTTGGAATTCAAAATACGTTTTTTTATCCCCCCGAATCGGACAGTACTATGCTATTTTCCATGTCTATATTAGTACTATTTACTTGTCTTGTTGGAATTATAGGAATTCCTTATAATCAAAGTGGAATTGATTTTGATCTATTATCAAATTTGTTGAATCCGTCTATAAACCTTTTACATCCGAATCAAAATCATTTTATAGATTGGTATGAATTTTTTATAAATGGAATTTTTTCAGTCAGTCTAGCCCTTTTTGGTATATTTATAGCGTTTTTTTCATATAAGCCCATTTATTCATCTTTCAAAAATTTCAACTTACAAAATTCATTTGTTAAAGGTGGTAATAATAATACTACAGCTCTCTGGGAAAAAATAATTAATC